TCGATAGACGGCTCATTGGGATAGATATAGATGAACAATACCCCCCCTGGAACCGTATAGGAAGTTTTCTCCTCGTACGGCTCGAGAAAAAATGATTTAATTCGAAGTTTTGCCTATGTATCTAATTCTAATAAATAATAAATTAAATGACAAATGGACCTATAAAATGAATATCAATTAGACTATGATTTCAGTCTTTTTCTTCTTGAAAAATGAAAAAGAAACAGTTCGTACTCATAACTCAAATCGGATAACTCTTAAATAGCTCAAAGGAAAATCTTTAGTCAATTTCATTTATTGAGTAGTCTTTACTCCCTTTCGTTTATCCCGGTTAAACTATTTCAAATTCTATTTGGATTCTTTAGTCGGATCCAGTTATTGAGACTATCGAGAGAATTAACAATTACAAAGGGTGTTTCCTTGTTTTTAAACCCTTTATTCTTATTTTTAATCATTGGGTTTAGACATTACTTCGGTGCTTCTTAATCCTTTCAAAGTGGTAGCAACATACCCTTTTTGATTTCTTTCTATCAAAGAATCCTATGGATGGTTGATTCTAGCATGATACACGTTGAATCGAAAATTTTGGATCAATTTCAACAAGTTTTGCTTTTGAATTGGAAACTTGCTCGAATTGGATCCTTTCAATTTTCCATATATTTACGAAGTTGTTCCAGTTGATTGGCATTAACCCTAGATCCTTGCCCCTGAGAAATGAATTAATACTTTCTGTTCGAGCTCCATCATGGACTATTTACATTACAACCCGACAAAAAATGAAGGGTTCAAGTGTAACAGAACAAACAATGTCGAGCCAAGAGCACCTCATTCCTAGACAAATTTAAAATGATGGATGTAAAAATCCACAATGGGTCATATCCTTCAAGTCGCACGTTGCTTTCTACCACATCGTTTCAAACGAAGTTTTACCATAACATTCCTCTAATTTGGAACCGGTATACCGGTATGGAATTGATTCAATCATGGAATCATGAATAGTCATCGGTTCAGCTGTCCATAGACATCGTAATCTATACCTTTTCTTCTATATATGAATATATGAAACAAGATTTTTCTGAAAAAATCTTAGTAAGACAACATTTTGAACATATTTAACATACTAATTACTAATAGAATATATAGATAATAGAAAGAAAAAAGAAATTTATATATAGAAATATATAAATAAAATAATTAAATTAAAATAATATTAATTTATATTAATAATAATTATAGATATATATTAATATAAATAAAAATGAATAAGTTTTTGAATCTACATTTTCAAGTGACTTAATAGGATAAATTAAATGATTTTCTACTTTTTCAAAGATTCCAAATCATTAAAAATTTTTCTAAGTGAAATTCACTATTTAATTTACATTAAACATCATTATTTAATTTGATTGGATTTGAAGAAAATTGGACAAAAAGCATCGCCTTTGATCTTTATAGGAAGATCAGTCTTTCTTTTTGAATTGACTCATCACTAATTTCAAATAAAAATTTGAAATAGATCAAAGAAAAAAAGAAAGAAATCCATTTTTTTTCATGAGAATGAGATGTAGAAAAAATAATGTAAGTTAAGATTTGAATTTTGATTTTTTTAATAAGATTACGAAAATCAAAATCGAAAAAAAATAGGGAAGGTTTCTCATATCTATCAGATAGACTGAACAATTGTCACTGTTTGTTATAGATATAGTATAAATACCATACTATAGAACATGGAACTTGATCGTTTGTTAATGAAATTCAAGCAGACACAGATGCTTAAATTTCTAATTAATATAGCCTATGCCTATCCACCCCCCACTTTTTTTTATATTATGATATAGTTTATATGGGAATAATGCAGTATAAAAAGTGGATCCGCGCTGGGACGGAAGGATTCGAACCTCCGAATAGCGGGACCAAAACCCGTTGCCTTACCACTTGGCCACGCCCCATTTCGATTGCTAATCGACACTAAGAAACAATAATATTGTTATTGGTTGTTTGTCAACTACAGCCCAAATAAATATCTAAATATATATCTAGATATAGAATCTATCTATAGAATATAGATCTTCTATATCTATAGAATAATAGAATAGACCGGTACTAGGATTTTGATACATATAGATACAGAATTCAACTTAATTTATTGATCATTACATAGAATTCAATTAAGATATTGTATGAAAGTATGATTTCTTCTATTCTCCTTTGAGAATTGGAGAATTTTTGGTTGGATGGATTCAAAGAAAAGAAGGATTTTTGTCTATCTTACCTTACTTTCTTTTTCCTTATATCAAAAAGGCAACCAAAATGCAATTATCTCCAAGAACAAAATGTCTGTTATGCTTAATATCGTTAGTTTGATCTGTATTTGTATTAATTCGCCCCTTTATTCGAGTAGTTTTTTCTTCGGCAAATTGCCTGAAGCCTATGCTTTTTTGAATCCAATCGTAGATGTTATGCCAGTCATACCTCTGTTTTTTTTTCTCTTAGCTTTTGTTTGGCAGGCTGCTGTAAGTTTTCGATAAGATCCTAAATAATAATATCCTAGAAAATGCATGATTTCCTCGAGAAAAAATTCTAACAATTGATAAAATAAAATCAGATAAGTTTTATAGTATAAATCCCTGATTCATACATTGAAATTCGTGGATAGTCGCCATAAATCAGGCTTACCCCCATTTCCTCGTTTTTGAGCCTTCCAGCCATCCAGTCAAAGACCCTAACCCTATTAGGGTCTCTCACAATATTTAAATTTGGATATAAACGCAATTTTTTAATGAAAAACAAATGCATTTGTGACAATACATTTCTAGAAAAAACCTCATTTCTTGGTATCAAAATAGGATATGTGGTAGAAAAATGGAAGATCTATTTTCTTTTTTTTTCTAAAAAATAATCTTGGAGATTGTGTAATGCTTACTCTGAAACTCTTCGTTTATACCGTAGTGATATTTTTTGTTTCTCTCTTTATCTTTGGATTCCTATCTAATGATCCGGGGCGTAATCCTGGACGTGAAGAATAAAATACAAAAGGTTTCCTTGGTTAATTTTCAAATTTTCTTAGGATTTTATCTATTCACACGTTTCACTAAGATTTTCAAAATTTGAAAAAAAAAAAGAAATCAAAAATAATATAAATAAATTAAAGTTATATAAATAAATAAAGTCATCAACGGAAACGGAAAGAGAGGGATTCGAACCCTCGGTACGAATAACTCGTACAACGGATTAGCAATCCGACGCTTTAGTCCACTCAGCCATCTCTCCCGATTGAAAAAGAGAATTACTACATTACACATAATCTAAAGAGTTTTTTTTTATCTCTTTTCTTTCTCTATTCTATTATTTCTATATAGAGAGATCCACGAATCAGGAATTTCCTTTATCTAATATCTAAAAGATGGACTCGACCGCGCCAACAATCGAACTAAAAAAAATAACCAAGACCTCTTTGTGTTGATTTTGTTCGAAAGGCCCTTCTTATTCTCACGGCCCGGCCTGGTCAGTACCTAGCCGGGCTCTTTTTTTTTGTTCCAACAAATTAGAATTATAGATAAATAATGATTTATCTGATTTGAAAGCAAAAAGGACTTTTTATTATTTTATTATATATATTATAATTATATTCAATTGAATATAAAATATTCAAGCAACGACAATAAAGAAGAAATACTATTTACATTCTTTTCTTGTTATACTTATTCTATTTTACCCGAACTAAAAAAGAAACTATCAATTCTTCCACAATACATTTTTTCCGTTATGATTTTAGTGTTTTTTTGATCCGTATCTAACTTCTTCAGCAAAAGAGAAAACTTTATTTATTTAACTTTAATTTCAATTTTGAATTAAATTTAAATAAATATTTAAATAAATAATGAAATGGAGCCTCTTTTCCAAATCTCATTAAATTTGAATCTACTCGTGAAAAAGTCCAGCACTCTACATTTTGACAATTCTTTGATAATCCTATCTTGATCATGCTCAATTATCTTGCTAGACAAAAGGTCCATTTGTATACAATAATCATATTGTAGCGGGTATAGTTTAGTGGTAAAAGTGCGATTCGTTCTATTAACCCCTAATAGTTAAAGGGTCTTTCGGTTTTATTCATATTCCGATCAAAAACTTTATTTCTTAAAAGGGTTTAATCCTTTACCTCTCAATAAGAAATTCGAGAAAAAAATACGGATTCTCGTGATTTGTATCCATGAATCACTTATAAATTAAATTGAAAAGTTGGATTATGAAATTGCGAAACATAATTTTTGAATTGGACCAAGACTTACAATTGAATAAGTATGAGTAAAAGATCCATGGCTAAAGATAAAAGATCGATTTCTAATCGTAACTAAATCCTCCATTTTTTCTTTCTAAAAAAAGAAATTGGAGCAAAATAGCTATTCAGCGATGACTTTGGTTTACTAGAGACATCGGCGTATTGTTTTAGCTCGGTGGAAAAAAATCCTTTTCCTTAGGATCCTCTGAAATAGAAATAGAGAACGAAGTAACTAGAAAGATTGTCAAAATCACCTTCTCCTAGAAGGATCATCTAGAAAGCAATTCATTTTTTTGTATTCAAATAAAAAGCTGACGTAGGTGTTATGGGTATAATTTTGTTCATTTTGTTCACATCTTAGATCTAAGAATTGACTCTCCTTCCATAAAGGAGCCGAATGAAACCAAAGTTTCATGTTCGGTTTTGAATTAGAGACGTTCAAAGCACTGAATCGACGTCGACTATAACCCCTAGCCTTCCAAGCTAACGATGCGGGTTCGATTCCCGCTACCCGCTTTTTCTTTTTTTCTAAATATTCTATTAGAATTCTATTCTAAAATATAGATAATATATTTTATTATGATTTGAGATTTCATTACGGTTAGTGAATCATTGAATATACAATTCCAAAAATGATTTCACGTATAATCCGACTTTTTTGTTTTCAACTCAAGAAAAATCAAAATACGAAAAAATAAGAATGAACGGCGTCCATTGT